GTGGGAGAACTGCTGAAACTACGTGAAACCCTGACAAGGGTTTATGTACAAAGAACGGGCAAACCCCTATGGGTTGTCTCCGAAGACATGGAAAGAGATGTTTTTATGTCAGCAACAGAGGCCCAAGCTTATGGAATTGTTGATCTTGTAGCGGTTGAATGACAATAGCCTGGATTTCGCATCAATTCGTGATTTGAAATTACCCCTGCCGAGTTTCATATTAATATATTATGACTTTTATTTACTATTCTATTCAATAAAAGGAATTCATAATCATGCGGTTAGGATCGATCTAAACCAGTCCATTATGTATATGATTCAACATGCCAACGATTAAACAACTTATTAGAAATACAAGACAGCCAATTAGAAATGTCACAAAATCCCCCGCGCTTCGGGGATGCCCTCAGCGTCGAGGAACATGTACTAGGGTGTATGTGCGACTCGTTCAGATCATGAACTAGAACAAAGGAAAGAGAGCAATGTTCGAATATCAATGATCAAATAGGATAGAACGGAAAACGAACTACATTTCCTATCTAAAAATAAGAAAATGGAGCATATCCCTTTTATTGTGTATGAAATTTATGGTTTCTATTGGTGTAAATCCACTCACCTCAATTCAAGATGAGAAGCAATTCTCCATTGGTAGCAAATGGTTATCCATTAAGCGGAGGAAATCTTAGTTAATATAGACCCCTCTTGCAAGAACGGACTAACAGGGTCAGCTACCCAGCCAACCTTCATAATTAAATACCGTTACTGTATAGGTAGAGCTCGTTGTGAAAGACCTATTACTGGATAATTCATGGGTAGAGCCGAAGAATGTGAACTATACAAGTTAGCAATAACATTGATTAAATGAAGTAAAGGCTCCGGTGTATAGAGAAGACCTCACCGTTTAAGAAGTAACCATAGAAACGATGGAATCCACTATTTCTTTATCATTGCTATTTTTTTTTATTTTTTATACCTAGTATAGTACAATTTCGTATTTCGAGGTGAAACGCCTATAAAAAAGAAAAAATCGTGGTTGGGAAGGTTATAGTAGCCAAAGCCGTTGGAATTTTTAGTTTATACATTGGAAAAATCCGTTTTGTTATTAATATACTAGGAAAGGGGCAAAAGAATAACTGAAAGAAAGGAAATCTATTAGTTATTCGTGAAAGTTTCATTTATTCAATGACCAGAATTAGACGGGGATATATCGCTCGGAGACGTAGAACAAAAATTCGTTTATTTGCATCAAGCTTTCGGGGGGCTCATTCAAGACTTACTCGAACTATTACTCAACAAAAAATAAGAGCTTTGGTTTCGGCTCATCGGGATAGGGATAAGCAAAAAATCAATTTTCGTCGTTTGTGGATCACTCGAATAAATGCAGCAATTCGTGAAAGGGGGGTATGCTATAGTTATAGTAGATTAATAAACGGTCTGTACAAGAGACAGTTGCTTCTTAATCGTAAAATACTTGCACAAATAGCTATATCAAATAGGAATTGTCTTTATATGATTTCCAATGAGATCATAAAAGAAGTAGGTTGGAAGGAATCCACCGGTTAAACGGAGTTGCCCGGAGAATGAACTCCGGGAAGGTCGAATAAAAATGAATAGAATATGATAAAATATGAGAAAGTAGTCAAAATAAATATGAATCAACAAGTTAAATAAAAAAATTTATTCTTCCCAGATTATTATTTGTTTTCTTACGACACGAGAATTCAATCCGGATTCTTGGATTTTTCCAACAAAATATCAATCCCCGTTTGAGTTCGGATGGGAATTCGAATTCAAGTGAAGAAAGAGTAAACCTATCTTTTTCTGGCTCTAAGACTAGGAGTTCTAGTGGTCGACTCGGTTCTTTCAAATTGTTTCTCATTATTAAGAAAAGGTAACAAAGATAAAATACGAGCTTGTTTTATAGCAATAGTAATTAATCGTTGTTGTTTCAAGGTCAATCTATTCACTCGTCTAGATAATATTTTTCCCTGTTCACTAATAAATCGACTAATTAAACTCATGTTTTTATAATCAATTCGATCCCCCGATTGGATCGGGGGCAAACGCCTACGAAAAGATCGCTTGGATTTAAGAAAAGTTCGCTTGGATTTATCCATGGTTTGGTTAGTTTATTTCTTATCCCTAAAATCCTATTTCAGCCGTATCTCTAATTAGAATAAAAAAATAGGATTTGGTTTGTTTATAATTATCTTTAACTATGTTAAATATGTTATATATATAATGTCATTTTTTCCTTGTCCTTGTAAGATAGATAAGGGCGCAGGTGCTCGGTTCGATCTATTTCTTTACCTCCCCGTGAATCGTATGTTTGTAACAATATGGACAGAATTTTCGCAACTCCAATCGATTAGGCGTATTGTGCCGGTTCTTTTGAGTAATATATCTGGAAATGCCCGTTGATGCCTTATTAACATTAACACCGTTTCGAACACAAGCGGTACATTCCAAAAGAACCGGTATTCGCACATCTTTACCCTTG